TCATCCTTTAATAATTAAAATTTTTCTATTTTGAGTAATAACTTAATCCTTCAATAAAATACTCCTTGTATAAATATCCATAGATATTTCAACCCATCGTTTTCGATTACGAAAAAGAATTAGACATTACATTAGTTCATCAATCATGACAAGAATTCTATCTCTATATACAGAAAAGAAAGAATAATACAGAAAAGAAAGAATAAAAAGATCTCTCTCTTTTTTTTTTTTATTTATTAGAATTGCATTCTTTCTACTTTTTTCGTTCCTATTCTTCTTTCTCAAAAGGGGATTCAAAAAAAGTAAAGGATTATTTCGTTCCTGATAGTCATTTCTTTAATCAGTGGATAGGAGCATACTCTGGATCGGAATCATGGGGAGTACTACCTGATCATTTCTACCAACTTAAAGCCCCAATTAGTATTCCTTTTATGTTATGCAGAAATGTCCCTTTGGATAATTTCCATAATCTCTATTACTAACCCTTTGTGTAATTTGGTGTTTCTAACCATCCACTCATTTTTGCCCAATCGCCCGTTATGGTAATATATGTATGGTAATACATACAAACGATAGTGAAAACTCCATACAGTTGATCTTGTGAACCCGCTTCAAGCCATGATGTCCAATCAATCAATCTTGGGGTAAACAGTCTCTACTGCTTATATTTACTTTTGCTTAATCCTGGTACATAGGAAATGAGACTCGATCTTTTTACTGCTAACTTATAAGCTGCTTTTTTTTTTCACTCATATAACTATCTGATTTAGTTCATCAACCCGAACGATGAACAAAAAAATGAAGATATCTATTCAACTCTTTCCTAGAAAGAAAGGCAAAAGAAAGGAAATAGGAAAAAGTTTATGTCTCAACGAATCGCACGTAGAGATATTGATAACACACATAGAGTTAATGGTATTTCATAACTAATCGATTGAGCAGCAGCTCGTAAACCACCTAAAAAGGAATATTTATTATTTGATCCATATCCTGACATAAGAAGTCCAATGGGAGCAATACTTGAAATGGCGATCCATAAAAAAACACCGATATTGAGATCGGCTAGAACAAGGTGATAGCCAAAAGGAATTACTGAATAACTTAGTAGAATTGATATGACCGCTATGGATGGTCCGATACTGAATAAACCAGTATCTCCTCTAGATGGAAGAATCTTTTCTTTGAAAAGTAGTTTTGTCCCATCTGCTAGAGCTTGGAGAATTCCCAAAGGGCCGGCGTATTCAGGTCCAATACGTTGTTGTATCCCTGCGGATATTTCTCTTTCTAACCACACAATTACTAGTACACCTATTGTGATTCCCAATACAAGAGTCAAAATAGGGATAAGCATCCATATGATCCCATAGACCTCTTTTAAGGATTCCAATATGGAAAAAGAATTGATATCTTGTACTTCTGTTGTATCAATTATCATTTCAACGATCAACTTCTCCCATAATGATATCTATACTACCTAGTATCGTCATAATATCAGCCAATTTCATTCTTTTAACTAACTGAGGAAGAATTTGCAAATTGATAAAACCCGGCGGTCGGATTTTCCATCGCCAAGGAAAAACACTTTGATCTCCTATCAAAAAAATTCCCAACTCTCCCTTTGGTGCTTCGACTCTCACATAAAGTTCTTGTTTCGACAATTCAAAAGTGGGCGAAGACTTTTTACTAATGAATCGATATTCAAAATCATTCCATTCGGGATCCCTTACTCTATCAAAGCATCGGATTTCTAAATTTTCATAGGGCCCTCCTGGAATTCCTTCCAGAGCCTGTTGAATAATTTTTATAGATTCCGTCATTTCACTGATTCGTACTAAATAACGAGCTAATGAATCTCCTTCTTTTTGCCATTGGACTTCCCAATCAAATTCGTCGTAACACTCATAATGATCAACTTTACGAAGATCCCATTGTATTCCGGAAGCTCGTAGCATTGGTCCTGATAAACCCCAATTTATTGCTTCCTCTCCACTAATAATGCCTACTCCCTCAACTCGTTCTAAAAAAATAGGATTTCGTGTAATAAGTTTTTGATATTCAGCAATCCCTGTTAAAAAATAATCACAGAAATCCAAACATTTATCTATCCAGCCATGAGGTAGATCAACAGCCACTCCTCCGATACGAAAATAATTATGCATCATTCTCATACCAGTGGCAGCTTCGAATAGATCATATACTAATTCTCTTTCTTTGAAAATATAGAAGAAAGGGGTTTGTGCACCAATATCTGCCATAAAAGGTCCAAGCCATAACAAATGAGAAGCTATACGACTCAACTCCAACATAATTACTCTGATATAGCTGGCTCTTTTCGGTACTTGAATATTTCCTAACTGCTCTGGTGCATTTACGGTTATTGCTTCTGTGAACATAGTAGCTAAATAATCCCAACGTGTTACATAAGGCAGATATTGTATAATTGTTCGGTTTTCCGCAATTTTTTCCATTCCTCTGTGTAAATAACCCAATATTGGTTCACAGTCAATAACATCTTCACCATCTAGAGTAATAATTAGTCGAAGAACACCATGCATTGATGGGTGGTGAGGACCCATATTTACTATCATGAGGTCTTTTCTTGTAGCTGGTACATTCATAGGTTTTTCCCCGATTCATTCTTCCATGAATTGCTGAAAATAAAAAAGAAATTCATCAAAATTCAAGATATAATAAATCAAATAATTAAAGTTCTTCAAATTAGTGAGTTTTTAGTTCCCGAATATCCAACCGACCGATTAATTCTTTATAACGTACTCTATTTTTCTTTGACAAATAAGCCAGTAGTCGTTGACGTTTTCCCAAAATTTTACGTAGACCTCTCTGAGATAAATAGTCTTTTCTGTGCAATTCAAAATGTGAAGTAAGTCTTCGTATCTTATTGGTGAAACTGAATACTTGAAATTCAACAGACCCCCGGTTTTCTTCTTGCAAAAAAACTGAAATGAATGAATTTTTTACCATAAAACGAAAATTTCTCCCCCCTTTTAATTTTCTTGTTTCAAGATATTAATTTTACCGATCAGAAATAATAACTAATAATAATGCCAACCATTTCAATCGGGTATACTGAATTTAATTACGGACTCCTGATTTTATCAAATAAAATGAGTCAACCATTTCAATCGGGTATACTGAATTTAATTACGGACTCCTGATTTTATCAAATAAAATGAGTCAATTATCAATCCAATTTTCAATTTGATTCGTATAGAAATACAAAGGGACGGCACTCATAAAAGATAATAAGTTAGAGCTCAAATTGAAAATGAAAATAAGAAGATTCTGTTGAGTTATTTATAGATCTAATTGATACGTTATTGAATTAGTATTTCATCTATCAGAATAGAATGTAAGACAACACATGTGCGTATCTGTTTGCTTTCATATATCAGATATGCTTATGCTACAGGATATATAGTAAAAATGTACCATCATCGGATTTTAAATTTAATTGTGCATACATTTTAATTTAATTGTGGATACATATGTATCCTTACCATATTGAAACGACTGCCATTAGTGGTATCAAACCAATAGCGATTCATACAAGCTAAATCTTCTAATCGATAAGTGGGCCAAAGAAAGAACTTTAATTTTATTAATTTATTTTTATCTATATCAAGATTTGTGCTTTTATCCAAAAATTTACCACAGTTTTTTACGTTCTTCTCATCGCAAAATACTGGATTTCTATCCCGACCATTCCTATTTCTTGAATTGAAACAAATTAGAATTCTAAACTCTCTACGACGTTTAGGTGATAAAATATTTTCAGGAACGAGCAAAGCATAATGATTTTTATCAACATATCTTTTTTCTTGGTATCTTTTATTAGTTTGGTCCTTATTTTTATGAACCAACGAAATACTTATGGTTTGGTACATAATAAATTGTCCATCATTTTTGACAGACAGACGAACCGGTTCGATAATAAATATCCCCTTTTTCATCAATTCTGTAAGAGTAAAATCCTTCTGAATCAGCATTATATCCAGACTCATTTCTCCCCGTTGAATAGAGGATATAGCAATTTCTCTTGGGTTTATAAGTCTAAGCAGGAGACAATATACCTTGATATTATTGATCATTCTTTGATTTAAAGAATCATCCCATCTCAATTGAAAAAGCAAATATTTTTTTAGAAAAAAATCGAGTTCTGCTTCTGTATTGCTTTTGTATTGCTTTTTCTTTCTACGTTTTTTTATGTCTGATCCCGCCGCATAATCTTCTTCAACATCTTTTTCTTGGTTTGAAAGAACTGATCCGCTATTCCTTCGGTTTTGTGCATCTGATCCAAGATTCCCTTGGGTTGGAGATTCTTTTTCTTTTTTCTTTCTATTTTCTAATTCAAGATATTTTTTTTTAGTTTCATTGATGTTTTTATTTGCACTAATATTTCCATTAAAATTTAAAAGAAGTAATTTGATGGGGATGACCCAGGGTTTCATTTTATATGAATTATAAAGTAGCGCAAATTCTGGGAAGAACCAAAGTTCAAGATTCGATATGGGACGATTTAGTATTTCTTCATTCATTCCCATCCAATCAAACCTTTTTTTATTGGAGGGGTTTATTTCTTGATAAATCGTGAGATAAAAAAGACCTTTTTTATCAATTTTTTGATCATTACTAGTCTTAGTCTTTTTATTACTGTTGGTATCGATCCAGGTCTCAATATCGACCTTCTTTCTAAGACAAAAATGGATAATTTTCCAATCAAAATATTTTCTATCGGGATTTTTCTCCATATCCATAATACCATCTTTTCCTAGATAATTAGTGATAAGGATACCTCCCATCCCATCAAATAATTTGTGTTTGTGTGTGTTGTAATTATAAGAAATCTCTTGGTTATTGTTTACTTGTAATGGTGATACATAAATATATGAGTTCTTCTTATCTTCATAATTAATAGATTTAGATGATAAGAGATCATACCTATAGTGTTTTTTTAAATTTTCTTTTTGATTTGGTAATGTATAATAATTTTCTTTCTCGTAATGAATTACTTGGTCTTTTTCATATGAATCCCATTTGTTTAAATCTTTATTTTTGGCCATCCAACCTTTATTAACTCTATTTCGCCATTTTTGTGGTAATAATCTAGACCATCTAATCTTAGATAAATTATATTGATAATGACCCCTTAACCAATTTTTCCATCGATTCATTCCAGAATTCCGAAGTTTCTTATGTTTTAATTCGGAATGAAATATTCCTTGTGCTCCAAAATAATCCTTTATTTCATTTTTAAGAAAAAGAGATGTTCCGTGATATTGAAGGACAGATCTTAACCTATCCAAGTTAATAACTTGGGTTTGTGATAATTTGTAAAATACGTATGCTTGTGACAAAGAGGATAAGTTCTGTGAATTCTTATTAACATTACTAATACTAGAAAGGGACTTTATAAAGCGAATTTGATTTTGATTTGTTTTATCAATCCTTTCTTGATTGGCTTCAATATTGTAAATGTATTTATCCATTTTTTTTTTTTTTGATTCAAGAAAAAGTTGTGTATTGATCCGAGGAATATTAATCATACATAAGAAGGTATCTAAATATATCCTTTCAAGGAAAAATTTTATAAAAAAATGCGATTTACGAATTAATCTAATATTTCTTCTTTTTAACATCTGCCAAAAAAATTTTGGGGATTCTAATCTTTTAGCATCATTACTTTTTTTGTTAGCACTAATTTTTATTTCTGGAGTTATCATTTTTTTTTTCTTGTCTTTTGTAATTTTTCCTATTTGAGTTCTGATTAGGCTTGTTCTATCAGTTAGATCTTTTATTTTTTTTTCTGTCAGTGAATAATTTGTCCAATCGATAGATTGAATTTGACTGGACGATTCATAAATCATACTATTACTGATTATCAAATCTTTTTCTTTTTTAGTTTCACTCGATTCATATACTTCTCTCAATCCAAATAATAGAATTGGATTTATTTTTGATAGTTCTTTTATTATTCTTTGTATAAAGAGAATGCTTTTGATAATCCATTTTTTTATTTCTTTTGAGATTATTAGAAAGAAATTTGTTCTTTCTTTTAAAACTCTTAGAACTAGAAAACAATTTGTTTTCCATTTTATAATTTTTTTTCCGAGTTCTTTTAAAATGGGTTCGAAAAAGGGGGGTCTTTTTCGGGGAGAACCAAAAGGCAGTTCAGCTTCCATTCCCCAAACTGTTAAAAAACAAAAATCATCTTTTTTCCCTTTCCTTTTCATTAGATCTCTATAAGGGGAGGCTAGTTTAGATCTGTGCCAAGGTTTCAGACAGAAAGGAAATAGTATCTTTATTTGAATACCGTCTGTTAACCAGTTTTTCGGAAATTCTGTTTCTGATAATTGAACACCATTATAGGTGCATTTAACATGCATTTCCCTCTTCCAATCCTTTAAATCCTCGGACCACTCGGGAAATTTAAATAATAACATACGACCAATATTTTTAGCTATTATCAATAACGGTAATATAATATATTTTCTAAGAATTGATTGTGTTACTAAGACTGAACCCCTTATTACTTGAGCAAATATAATGTTATCCCAGGTTTCTGCTATTTCTATTCGCGCTTTCTCTTCTATTTTCTCCTTCTCTCTTTTGTCCGCTTCTTTTTTCTCTTTTTCTTTTGTATCTTTCTCCGCATAATCCGAAATTTTGAATTCTGTGTTTTTACTCATCCTAGTTATGAAAATGAGTTTCATCAGTTCGGAAATATCAAACGAAAAAAGTGGGGAGTTGTCTATTCTGTCCAAAAAAAGTGGGGAATGTACATTTGCTTGAAACAGTTTCAAAATAGCTATTTTACGTCTTTGAGCGCGCATGGAGCCTTTGATTATGTCTCGACGAAAATCCGATTGTTGAGAATAACGTATTAAAGCCACTTCGTCTGCTTGATCAGAATTATTAGTATCCGTGGTATAATTATCGGGATTCTGCTGATTATCAGTAAAAATTACTACACGTTTAGCTTTTCTTGAACGAATCTGATGATCCTCCGCCGCGTCTTCTTCATTTTCTCTCTCTTGTTGTTCTAAATCGTTGATTAATTTGTATGACCCTCGAGGGATTTTTTTACTGATTTCTTTTATTCCTATTCCAAGATCTTTTTTTCTAATTTTTTGATCGTTGTTATCAGTTATAACTGCATTTAATAAAAATTTTGCTTGATCTTTTGAATAACTTCTTTTTTTTTCTTGTTCTGGAAATAAAGAAAGTCCTTTCAAATTGAAATCTGATGGTGATTCTCCAGCAAATTCACTAATTAAGTTCAAGAAATTACCAATTTCCGTTGATAATGATTTTCTATCAAATGTATCTATTTTTTGTTCGAATTCTCGATAATTAGTAGCAAGAAGGATACCGTGGATCTTATTTATCCAAAAAGTTCCCATGCAATTCCCGATGGAAGTTTCATTTATGATTGAAGGTGAAAAAAAAAAATGGATTGTTCCACGATAAGGCCCGTTCAAG